ATATGGGTCCGTCTCTTTCCAGACAAACCAGTTACAGTAAGACCTGCTGAAACGCGTATGGGTTCAGGGAAAGGATCCCCTGAATATTGGGTAGCTGTTGTTAAACCGGGGCGAATACTATACGAAATGGGTGGAGTAACCGAAAATATAGCTAAAAGGGCTATTTTAATAGCAGCATCCAAAATGCCTATACGAACTCAATTTATTATTTCGGGATAAAAATGTAGAACGTAGAGAAATGAGTCTTGGGGATGAAACAAAACTGCCTATTTCTTTTTTAGACTTAGACAAACAATATTTCTTTTATTTTCTTCATCCTTTGCATTGGAAGAATAGATTCAAAAATTTATATGATTCAACCTCAGACCTATTTAAATGTAGCGGATAACAGCGGGGCTCGAAAATTGATGTGTATTCGAATCCTAGGAGCTAGTAATCGCCGATATGCTCATATTGGTGACGTTATTGTTGCTGTGATCAAAGAAGCCGTACCAAATATGCCCCTAGAAAAATCAGAAGTAGTCAGAGCTATAATTGTTCGTACCTGTAAAGAACTTAAACGTGACAGCGGTATGATAATACGATATGATGACAATGCTGCAGTTGTGATTGATCAAGAAGGAAATCCAAAAGGAACTCGCATTTTTGGGGCAATCCCCCGCGAATTGAGACAATTAAATTTTACTAAAATAGTTTCATTAGCTCCCGAAGTATTATAAAATAAAAAAAAAAAAAGAGATCTAAATTTTTGGGGTATTTGAAGGGAAATAGATTAAGAACTAGATTAATTCGTAGCTTGTGTTTTGCGCATATACCTTGAAAAATTTATATTCATAAACCAATAAAAAAAAAAAAGAAAAACATGTTAATTATATCCAATTTTGGGACGACAAAAGTTTTAATTCATCATGGGTAGAGACACTATTGCTGAGATAATAACCTCTATACGAAATGCTGATATGGATAGAAAAAGAGTTGTTCGCATAACATCTACTAATATTACCGAAAATATTGTTAAAATACTTTTCCGAGAAGGTTTTATCGAAAACGTCAGAAAACATCGAGAAAAAAACAAAAATTTTTTGGTTTTAACCCTGCGACATAGCAGGAATAGGAAAAGACCCTATATAAATTTTTTAAATTTAAAACGGATCAGCCGACCCGGTCTACGAATCTATTCTAACTCTCAACGAATTCCTAGAATTTTAGGTGGAATGGGTATTGTAATTCTTTCCACTTCTCGGGGTATAATGACAGATCGGGAAGCTCGACTAGAAGGAATCGGCGGAGAAATTTTATGTTATATATGGTAATCCATTTCATATCCAAATGAAATCCGAAACCTCTTCCTATTTGAGAAATATAAAAAGAAAGGGGGGGTGAGTTGTCTAATATCGTTTCTCCTCCATTAGTTGATACCTCAAGGAGGCTTTACTTGGAATGAAAGAACAAAAATGGACTCATGAAGGTTTAATTACTGAATCGCTTCCCAATGGCATGTTTCGGGTTCGGTTAGATAATGAGGATCTGATTCTAGGTTATGTTTCGGGAAAGATCCGACGTAGTTTTATACGAATACTACCCGGGGATAAAGTCAAAATTGAAGTAAGTCGTTATGATTCAAGCAGAGGACGTATAATTTATCGACTCCGAAACAAGGATTCAAAAGATTAGGTGATTTTTATTCAATATGATTCGAGATTGAAAATTTCAAGAAACTTATTTTCTACCAAGAAGTAGATTCAGAATTAAGATAAGGAATGAAAAATATGAAAATAAGAGCTTCCGTTCGTAAAATTTGTGAAAAATGTCGACTAATCCGTAGACGGGGGCGCATTAGAGTAATTTGTTCCAACCCGAGACATAAACAAAGACAAGGCTAAAGGGATAATCAGACTCACTAAAGGACTCAGCGTACAAATAAAGAATCTGTTTTGACATAAAATGGATAGATCCATATATTTCTGACTCATATTTATGAGATGATACAATATGGCAAAAGCTATACCGAGAACTGGTTTACGTAGAAATGTACGTATTGGTGCATGTAAAAGTGCACGTAAAATACCAAAGGGAGTTATTCATGTTCAAGCAAGTTTTAATAATACCATTGTCACAGTTACAGATGTACGAGGTCGGGTGGTTTCCTGGTCCTCGGCCGGTACTTGTGGATTCAATGGTACGCGCAGAGGGACACCCTTTGCCGCTCAAACTGCAGCAGCAAATGCTATTCGTACAGTAGTCGATCAGGGTATGCAACGAGCAGAAGTCCTGATAAAAGGTCCCGGTCTCGGAAGAGACGCCGCATTACGAGCTATTCGTAGAAGTGGTATCCTATTAACTTTTGTACGGGATGTAACCCCTATGCCACATAATGGCTGTAGACCTCCGAAAAAAAGACGTGTGTAGAAATAAACAGTGAATCAATTTCAAGATAAACAAGAGAAATAAATAATTCAATCAAAAAAATATTATTACTATGGTTCGAGAGAAAGTAACA